AATATCAAAATCTGACGAATCCGCCCAGGTCGGCTTACTAATGGGATGCCCTAATACGTTACAAAATTTAGCTTTAGCCAATGATACAAGCAGTTTCATAATTGGAACTAGTGTATCGAGTTTCTTCATACCATTATCCATTAGAAATGCATTTTCTAGCATTTGACTCCGTACCACTGAAGGATTTAGTCGCACACTTGAAATATAGCCCAAAAAGGCAAGAGAACGCTTGGATAATTGGTTTATATAGATCCTCTCTGGTTGTGACCACACATAAAAATAACATTGCCATAAATGGACAAGGTAATATTTCCACTTATTCATCAGAAGAGGCGTATCTTTTGAAACCAGAATTGCTTTTCCTTGATATCTAACATAATGTATAAAAGGATGCTTGAAGACCCGTAGGATAGCCCGAAAATAATTAGCAAATACTTTTACAAGATGTTCTATTTTTCCATAAAAATAGACTCGCTCAAAAAAAAACCTATAAGATGTTAATCGTAAATGAGAAGATTGGTTACGGAGAAAAAGTAAAATAGATTCGTATTCACATACATGAGAATTATATAGGAACAAGAATAATCTTCGATTTTCTTTTGAAAAAAAAGAAATCAATTTATTTGGAGTAATAAGACTATTCCAATTACAATTACAATACTCGTGAAGAAAAAACCGTAATAAATGCAACGAAGAGGCATCTTTCACCCAATAGCGAATAATTTGAACCAAAATTTCCAGATGGAGGGGGTATGGTATTAATACATCTGACACATAATGAAAATGTGGGAATTTATCCTCTAAAAAAGGAAATATTGAATGAATTGATCGTAAATTATAAGATTTTGTGATTTCTGCTTCTTCTAAGGAAGATACTAATCGTAAGGAAAATGGAATTTCCACAATGAGTGCAAACCCTTCTGATAGAATTTGAGAATACAAATTTTTGTTGTACCCCAAAAAATGATTTTGGTTATAATAATTAGTGGAAATAATCAAATGATTCTGTTGATACATTCCAGTAATTAAACGTTTTACAATTAGTAAACTGGATTTCTTGTCATAACCCACATTTTCCAACAAAATGGATCCATTTAAAAAATGATCATGAGCAAATGCATAAATATACTCCCGAAAGAGAAGTGGGTATAGGAAGTTGTGTTGCCGAGATTTATCAAGTTCTAAATATCCTTGAAATTCTTCCATTTTCAATTAGATTTGAACCAGGGATAGTATAATGAATTTATTGGGTTATCAAATGATACATAGTGCGATACAGTCAAAACAAGGTATTAAAGAATAAGAATATATACCTCGTAAACAGGTAAGACTCATCAACGAACTCTCTATCCGCTCTTTTCTTTTTCCTTCTAATTGGTTTATGTTTATTTTAGGATAACAAGATGGTTAGAAATCCTTTATTTTTTCAACGCAATCGCTCTTTTGATTTTGGAAAAAAAAAAGATCTTTATCAATATACTGCTTCTTCTACACATTCATCTCTACCCCTAATGTAGAATAACTAATAGTTAGGACTCATAAAAAAATCGATAATCCGCTCATGAGAAAAGTCCTTCCCGCATCAAGCACTAATATCTTTTTAACGTATAATTAGATCGGGTAATCATTCAAATTAAGAACATAAGCTCGTTGCTTTTTATTTCTCTAGAATTGGAGCCCTAGAGCTCTATCCATTTATTCATTCGACCCGACTTGAAATTTCTTTTGTTCCACATCAAGAATTCAAACAAGCTTTTGAACCCATCAGGTAAAAATATTCCCCATTGATACGACATGCTGTTTTTTCCATTCATTCCTTTCAGGATCAGTCGTGGTCTTACAAACTCTACCGATAGTATGGACGAATCTGTTACTTCATACAAATGTGTAAAAGATGCTAGCCGCACTTAAAAGCCGAGTACTCTACCATTGAGTTAGCAACCCGAATAAAAAAAAGAATTAGTATGTGCAGATACAATCAGAATCAAAAACGAAATGGAATTGCACGACGTAATCAAATAAAATATCAAATGGAATCAAATAAAAAAAAAAAAATGGATATACCGTCTCTTGTATCTTATCTTATGTTATCCCTTCTTAGATTATCTATTTTTTTTTGAATCAAAATTTGTATATCACACAAAAGTAACTTCTTGTATCACAGAAAATCCAATGAGCCCATCATGTGAATTGAATGACGTAAAATAAAAAAAAAACCAAGTCTATGAAGCGGAGATAACTAGATCTATTTATCCACAATCGGATTATATTTGTTTGATCCACTGTTGTCAATATGAATGTGAATAGTGAAAAACGAATACAATGGAGAACACAAAAGAATAAAAAAAAAAAAAAAAAAATAGAAATAACAATTTCAATTGAATATCTTTCTTTTTTTATTTCTATTTCATTATTCAATTTAATTAGTCAATTGAAATATCTATTTATTAATATTTCATCTAGAAATTCTATATTTCTATTAATTGAAATAAATAGAAATCGGAAAATATATATATATAAAATATAGAATAATGAAAATGAAAAAAAGAGAAAATAAATAAAAAAAGAAAAAACTACGGAGTTGTGTTGGATTGGCACGATAGAGATAATGAACATAAATAGAAAAAAAAAAGTGTAGGCGAAAGAATAAATTAAGGTAAGGAAGAAGTAAAGTAGAAAAAAATCTCGGGTTTATTCAATCAATAAATAAATATAAGTAGAATAAACAAGCGTAATCCCTTGTGTTTTTTTATTTGTTCATAGATTTCCAACAAAAACCAACCCATTGATGGTAATGTCCAAATTTTCTATTTCTAGTATAAAACCAATTATTTCATTTATTCACTTGATTGATCTTTAATAAATAAGTGTAGTAGAACAAGAGAGGGGGGAAATAATAGAGAAAAGGTTATCCAAAGCTATAGACAAGTCATCCACACCCTCTTTTTTTTTTTTATTTCATTAATTGCATTTTTCGGTTATTGATTCAGGTCAAATTCCGTAAAAACCCCAGCCCTCTTTGAAATATCATGAACAGTTCCTGTAGGTTGAGCACCTTTTTCAAGAAAATATAGAATTGCAGGAACATTTAAATAGGTTTGATTCTTTATCGGATCATAAAAACCCACTTTACGAAGATCTCTTCCCTCTCTTCGGGATCGAACATCAATTGCAACGATTCGATAAACGGCTCATTGGGATAGATGTAGATTAACAATACCCCCCCCAGAACCGTATAAGAAGTTTTCTCCTCGTACGGCTCGAGAAAATTTGAAGTTATGTATATGTATAGAATTCTAATTAATGTAAAATAGATCCATAGATTATCAAATCAATTAGACTATGATTTCATTTTTTTTTTTATTCTTTTCAAAAAACAAAAAAGAAATGAAAAAAAAAATTCTTATTTGTATCCTCATAACTCAAGTTGGGTAACTCTCACTCAAAGGAAAACCTTTAAGCATTTCATTTATTGAGCCGTCTATAACCCCCTTTTTGCCTGTCTCCTTTAGAATCTATTCTATTGTTCATTCTGATCTAGTTTAGTTATTGAGACAATTAACAAGTTTAGTTATTAAAACAATTAAAAAAGGTATTTCCTTGTTCCGGGATCCTTTATCTTTGCTTTGAATCATTGGGTTTAGACATTACTTCGGTGATCTTTAATCCTTTCAAAATGGCAGCAACATACCATTTTTTGTGATTTCTTTTTATCAAAGAACCCTATGAATGATTGATTCTCGCGTGATACACTTTTGATCAAAAGAGTTTTCCTAATTCCAACAAATTTGATGTTTGAATTTGAAACTTGCTTGAATTGGATCCTTTCGATTTCTATATCGAAAATATACTTACGAAGTTGTTTCAACTTATTGATTGACACTAACCCTAGATCTCCGCCCCTGATAAATGAATTAATACTTTCTACTCGAGCTCCATCATGTAATATTTACATTCAAACTTCCCCAAAATGAAATGAGGGTTATAGTGGAACAGAACAAACGATGTCGAGCCAAGAGCATCTTCATTCCTATATATAAAAGAAAATGGTGGATGTAAGATAAGAATCCACAGTTGATCATGTCCTTCAAGTCGCACGTTGCTTTCTACCACATCGTTTTAAACGAAGTTTTACCATAACCTCTAGTTTCTTGGAACTGGTATGTAATTGATTCAATTATGGAATCATGAATAGTCATTGGTTTAGTTGGTACATAGTTATCTATACTGTTATGAATGGGTAGTTTCTTAAAAAGTATCAGCAAGAATTCCATTTTTTTGAAACCCACATTTTCTTTTAGATATTGGATTTTCTTTTAGTATATTGGATGAATACAATTTTTTGTATGAATGCAATATTTATTTAATATGAAATGGAATATATATATTATTCTTTTTTTTTTTTTATTTCTATAAATTTAGAAAAAATTACGAATAAATAAGAAATACGTTCTTTTTGAATCCGCATTTTCAAGTTTCTTGATAGGATGGATTCGCCAGTTTAACACTTCTTCAAGTACCAAGGATTCATAGGAAATCATTCAAAATAATTGATTGAAAGTTTTCTACCTCGATATTATTATTTGACTAAAGTTTTCCAATAAGGGAAGGGACATTTTATTATCATAAAAAAAACCTATTCGAATTAACCCATCAATGATTTAAAACAAATAGATAGATCAAAAACAAATCCCATTTTTTTTTACTCTAAATTATTTTAGCCTAAACCGGTCTTAAGAGACTGAATCCCATTGATTCAATTCAATTAGTACCAAAAACGCAAGCCCTTCGTATTTATAATTCCACATAAATCCACAGAAATAAAATAATCAAGTTGCACACACCATTTAAGGGATAGAGAATAAGAGAGGCTTTCACATTTCGATTTTGAATTTAAATGACATCATGGAAAATATATGAGACGTAAGGTTTTTTTATGAATAACGAATTTCAAATATGAATATGAAAGATATGGACATACGATGAAAAGCCCGTCCTACTTTTTTTTCATTAAAAAAGTCTTTTTTTTTTTTATCTATGTTCCCATCTTTTACCTAGATAAAAAATGGATTCAATTCCATCTACGTCTTGTGGTATTTAAACTCGATTCAATTTGTGAAAAAAATATGATTTAGAGACGAATCAAAAATAATCAAAATAATGATAAGAAAGAAGAATCACATTCTATCTAATATTAGACTCTTAAACAGAAGGTTGTTCAAAAAAGGCAATCTTTTTTTGATATGATAATTTTGATATGATTATATCATATATAATATTATGGAATATTATGATATATAATATCATAATACTATGATATATAGAATACGCATACTCTGGGACGGAAGGATTCGAACCTCCGAATAGCGGGACCAAAACCCGTTGCCTTACCACTTGGCCACGCCCCATTTCTATTCAAGACTAATAAACACTAATATTGTTATTGGTTGTTCGTCAATTCCAGTCCAAATATTGATAGAATCAATTAGATTGTTGCTAGGATTTTGATACGTGTAGATATCGAATGAAACTCAATTTATTGATCATTAGATATAATTCAATTAAGATATTGTATGAAAGTAGGATTTCTTCTATATCTATTTTGATTTGAGAATGGAAGGATTTTTGATTGGCTGAGTTCAAATCAAAGAAAAGAAAGGTTTTTTGACCTACCTTATGTTATTCATTTTTACCTTATCCCTTATATCAATAATAAGATATTAATAACTCAATCAACTCAAAAAAAATTATCTTCAAGAACAAAATGTTTGTTATGCTTAATATTTTAAGTTTAATCTGTATCTGTCTTAATTCTGTCCTTTATTCAAGTAGCTTTTTCTTAGCCAAATTACCCGAGGCATACGCTTTTTTGAATCCAATAGTAGATATTATGCCAGTAATACCTGTGTTCTTTTTTTTATTAGCTTTTGTGTGGCAAGCTGCTGTAAGTTTTCGATGAGATTTTTCATACTATCCTAGAAAAATTCATGATTTACTCGAAAAAAAAATTCTAACAATTTCTAATATAAGATCAGATAAGTCTTACATACAGTCTGAACCGTTAAGTTAAATATTGAAATTCTTGTATAGCTGTGCTAAATCTAGATCACTCTCATTTTCTTGTTATAACTTTTTTTTCCATTGAACGACCCTATTAGAGTCCCCCACAATATATAATTGTTGGTATAAAAGAAAATTTTCATTAATAAACAACTTTTCTGAAATTTTTTTTTTTCTAGAAATCACTTCATTTCTTGGTGTCAAAAAATAGGGTATGCAGTATAAAAATAGAGAATCTATTCTCTTTTTTTTTTTTCAAAAAAAAATGCTATTGGAGATTGTGTAATGCTTACTCTAAAACTATTTGTTTATACAGTAGTGATATTCTTTGTTTCTCTCTTCATTTTCGGATTCCTATCTAATGACCCGGGACGTAATCCTGGACGTGAAGAATAAAAAATCTGATTTTTGTTTTCCTTGCTTGATTTGAAAATTTTTATCTATTCCACATCTTTCTTTAACTATATAAAAAAAAAAAAATACCAAGTCATCGACAGAAACGGAAAGAGAGGGATTCGAACCCTCGGTACGAAAAACGCGTACAACGGATTAGCAATCCGACGCTTTAATCCACTCAGCCATCTCTCCCCCAATTGAAAAATGAAAAATAATAATTACTATGATACATTAAGTAAGGCTTGAAAAAAGCCCTTCTTTAGATAGCTTTCTTATTTTATTATATCTTTATTATTTATTATATAGATAGCTATATAAAGCTATCTATAGATAATATATATCTAAAAACTTTTATCAGAAATTCCAATTCCATTTAGATTTTAAATAAAGTAAGGGCTCAAAAGAGATATCTACAATCCAATATTTGAATATATAAATACCAATCTATTAAATGTTAATAAATAAAATTTTGAATAAATTAAGAAAATAAAAAAGAAAATGAAAATATATATATATTAAATAATAAATAAAATCAATAAAAGTACCTTGTTTATTTCGTCCGAAAAGTCCCTTTTTATTTCCACGGCCTGGCCTGGTCAGTACCTAGCCGGGCTTTTTTTTTGTTCCAATGAATCGTAGAAAAAATGATTTATTTTATTTGAAAACTCAAAATTCTTTTGAAATAAAATAACAAAAATCGAAACAACAATCATATCATAAGAAGGATTTTTTCGATTCCTATGATACAGAATCAAAGTGCCATTTCTTATTATTCTTTCTTTTTTTATTTACTTTTTTTTACTGGAATAAAAAAAACTTATCATTTAATTAGTTAAATCAGTCCTCGTTTACTAATCTCATTAGTCTTCCTGATAAAAATATGTCAACGCTCTCATTTTCATGATTTTTTTTCTGATCCTATTTTTTTATTACTTATTACTATGACCTATTTTTGTGTTCGACAAAAGGTCGATTTATATGCAATAATAGCATTGTAGCGGGTATAGTTTAGTGGTAAAAGGGTGATTCGTTCTATTAACCCTTTCATAGTTAAAGGGTCTTTCGTTTGATTTATATTTCGATCAAAAACTTTATTTCTTAAAAGGATTCAATCCTTTTCCTATCGATGAAAAATTCGAGGAAAAATAGAAATTCTCGTGATTTGTATCCAAGAGTCCGTTATAAATTGAAAAAATGGGATCATGAAATTACGAAACATAATTTTTTTTTGAATTGGATCCATACTTCCAATTGAACGAGTAAGGAATCCATGGATAAAGGTAGAAAGAACGGTCTATTTCTAATCGTAACTAAATCTTCAATTTGAGATTTATATAAGGGAGATTGAAGCAAAACAAAATAGCTATTAAACAATGTCTTTGGTTTACTAGAGACATCGACAGATTATATTGTTTTAGCTCGTTGGAAACAAAAAAGACTTTTCCTAAGGATTATTTCAAATAGAAATAGGGAACGAAGTAACTAGAAAAGATTGTTAGAATTCTCTTTTCTTCTATAGGGATCATCTATAAAGCAGGTCCTTTTGAATGCATTCAGACAGAAAGGCTGACATAGATGTTATGGGTAGAATTTGTTTTTTTTTTCGTTTACATCTTTTTTTTCCATCTTCCATAAAGGAGCTGAATGAAATCAAAGTTTCACGTTCGGTTTTGAATTAGAGACGTTCAAAATGATGAATCAACGTCGACTATAACCCCTAGCCTTCCAAGCTAACGATGCGGGTTCGATTCCCGCTACCCGCTTATCTTATATATTTTATCTTCTATTTTTTATTTTTTTTAAATGATATCGTAATTTTATAGATTTCTTATTTTTTGATTACTATATTTCGAAATTCATAATAGACAAATATTTTTGAATTGATTCATTTCAAATTCGAATATTTTTATTCTATTATATAATAATATTTTTATTCTATTATATAATAGAATAAATTTTTATTATATAAAGTACTCTCTATTATTTAAAAAAATAATAGAATTGAATTAATATAGAATAAAATGAATCTAGAATTACTATAAATCATAATAAGATCAATTTTACAATTGAATTGTAAATTCAATTCATGGAATGCATCATTGAATTGAATAAGCAATTTCCAGAATTCGTGCACATCTTTTTTTTTTATGAACAAAAGATGTGCAAATAAGAACAAAAAAATAGGAGTGAAATTAACTGTGACACGTTCATTAAAAAAAAATCCTTTTGTAGCAAATTTTTTATTAAAAAAAATAAATAAGCTTAACACAAAGGAAGAAAAAGAAATAATAATAACTTGGTCACGAGGATCTACCATTATACCCACAATGATTGGTCATACTCTTGCTATTCATAATGGAAAGGAACATTTGCCTATTTATATAACAGATCGTATGGTAGGGCATAAGTTGGGAGAATTTGTGCCAACTCTAAATTTCCGAGGGCATGCGAAAAATGATAATAAATCTCGTCGTTACTAATTTAAATTAGTAAAATCAGAAAAAAAAATGCATAAAGAGAAAATAAAGATATTTATGATTCATTAGTGAGAGGTGAACCTTATGATAAAGAAGACAAAAAAGAATGGATATACAGAAGTATACGCTTTCGGTCAACATATCTGTATGTCCACTCACAAAGCACGAAGAGTAATTGATCAAATTCGTGGACGTTCTTACGACGAAACACTTATGATACTAGAACTCATGCCTTATCGAGCATGTTATCCGATTTTAAAATTGGTTTATTCTGTCGCAGCAAATGCTAGTCACAATATGGGTCTCAACGAAACGAATTTAGTCATTAGTAAAGCTGAGGTCAACAAAAATATTACTGTGAAAAAATTAAAACCTCAAGCTCGAGGCCGAAGTTATCCAATAAAAAGACCCACTTGTTCTATAACTATTGTATTGAAAGATATATCTTTTTTAAATGAAGAAGAGTTTAAAAGATCCGAATACTCCATATTATGCTTGAAAAAACCTAGATGTATAAAGAAATACACGGATATCCCATGTTATAATATGGATAATAATGGGGGAGTATGGGACAAAAAATAAATCCACTTGGTTTTAGACTTGGTGCAACCCAAAGACATCGCTCTATTTGGTTTGCACAACCAAAAAAGTATTCTAAAGGTCTACAAGAAGATCAAAAAATACGAGATTGTATCAAAAATTATGTAAAAAAAAATATAAGAATATTCTCTGGTGTTGAGGGAATTGCACGTATCGAGATTCAAAAAAGAATTGATCTCATTCAGGTAATAATTTATATGGGATTCCAAAAGTTATTAATAGAAAGTGGGTCTCGAAGAATCGAAGAATTACAAACGAATGTACAAAAAGAGTTAAATTTTGTCAACCGAAAACTAAACATTACTATTACAAGACTTGAAAACCCTTATGGAAACCCTACTATTCTTGCAGAATTTATAGCCGGGCAGCTAAAGAATAGAGTTTCATTTCGAAAAGCAATGAAAAAAGCTATTGAATTAACTGAACAGGCAGGTACAAAGGGAATTCAAGTACAAATTGCCGGGCGGATAGACGGAAAAGAAATTGCACGTGTTGAATGGATCAGAGAAGGTAGGGTTCCTCTACAAACCATTCGAGCTAAAATGGATTATTGTTCCTATACAGTTGGAACTATCTATGGGATATTAGGGATTAAAATTTGGATATTTGTAGACGAGGAATAATAAGCCTTTCCTCAATTTATCCTTCTATTTTATTCAATGATAGAAAAAAAAATGCATTTTTTTGAATAGTAAGTGAGAAATTCTATAGGCTTGAATAAAAATTCAATTAATTATTTGAAATAATTGCTATGCTTAGTGTGCGACTCGTTGGTTTTTCTGTTAGGATAAAAATAGACCTGAACATAACATAATATGAACTAATAATTCAAAAAAAAAAAACCAACTCATCGTTTCACATTATCTGGATCGAAAAAAGAAAGCAGTCAAGATATGTTATATTGGCCATGTCATATCATTGTAGCAACTGAAATCTTTTTTGCATAAACAAAAACACCAATCTAATTATCAGTTGTGAAGCATTCAAAGTATACGGATAAATGGAAGGGTGAAAGAAAGAGAGAAAAAGAATATCAATGATATAAGATTCCAATATGGAATATGTAAGGTCTATGAGTCATCTCATATAAAGGTAGTGTAAGAAAAGAGCAATACTAATTGATTCATAAGTAGATTAATCTGTTAATAGAAGAAAAAATCCAAGAGCCCTGAGTCAATAAAGACTGAGAAGATTGACTCAACAACAAATTGAATTCATTAGGGGCTCCATTGTAGAATTAAGACCTAACCATTAATCAAGAAATGATGGGAACGAGGGAACCCAAGAATACATAATATTCTGTTGAAAATAAATATTAATGATTCATTGGGTAGGATGGCGGAATCCACCCAAGACCAATCCATTAATTCGAAATGGGCATTTCATGGGGCTAAGCTTAGAACCTAAATAGATATAAAAAGAGTAAATATTCGCCCGCGAACTTTTTTTTTATTGGCTTGAATTTCAATATTTTGGGCGCTCAAGGACCCCAAAAAAAATAATAGATAATAAAAGAAAAGAGAAACCAAAATCAAATAAAGATTCCATTATTTATAAGACCTAAAAAATAAATTATCTATAATTTATTTGAATATATAAAATATATCAATATGTAAATTATGTATAAATAGAATACATATTTAGTTCTATCTCAAAAGAAGAGAGAAAAATGGATAATAGATTAGATGAAATCTCAAAGAATACCTTAATTCAATCTATTATTGACACTATATATGTATAGTCTATTCTTTTGGAATCGTTTCATTCGTGAGGAGCTGGATGAGAAGAAATTCTCATGTCCGGTTCTGTAGTAGAGATGGAAGTGAGAAAAAACAACCATCCACTATAACCCCAAAAAAACTAGATTTCGTAAACACCATAGAGGAAGAATGAAAGGAATTTCGTATCGAGGTAATCATATTTGTTTCGGTAGATATGCTCTTCAGGCACTTGAACCCGCTTGGATCACATCTAGACAAATAGAAGCGGGACGAAGAGCAATGACACGAAATGCACGACGTGGCGGAAAAATATGGGTACGTATATTTCCAGACAAACCAGTTACAGTAAGACCTACAGAAACACGTATGGGTTCGGGGAAAGGATCTCCTGAATATTGGGTAACTGTCGTGAAACCGGGTAGAATACTTTATGAAATGGGCGGAGTAGCAGAAAATATAGCCAGAAAAGCTATTTCAATAGCGGCGTCCAAAATGCCTATACGAACCCAATTCATTATTTCGGGATAGGAATGTAGAATCAAAGGAAAGTGCTCTTTGGTATGCAAAAAAAAATTGCCATTTCAAATTTCTTTTTTGTTTGGTTTGAACAAACAATATTTCTTTTTGTTTTTTTTTAGCCCTTTGAATTGAAAGAACGGATTCACAAAAATAATATGATTCAACCTCAAAGTCATTTGAATGTAGCGGATAACAGCGGGGCCCGAAAATTGATGTGTATTCGAATCATAGGAGCTAGTAATCGACGATATGCTCATATTGGTGATGTTATTATTGCTGTAATCAAAGAAGCAGTCCCAAATACACCCCTAGAAAGATCAGAAGTTATTAGAGCTGTAATTGTACGTACTTGTAAAGAACTCAAACGTGAAAACGGTATGATAATACGCTATGATGACAATGCTGCGGTTGTTATTGATCAAGAGGGAAATCCAAAAGGAACCCGCATTTTTGGTGCGATCCCCCGCGAATTGAGAAAGTTCAATTTCACTAAAATTCTTTCATTAGCACCTGAAGTGTTATAAGATGAGACCAAGATATAGTTCGAATATTTGAATTTCATTAATTAATAGATTGTATCTCACGTATATACTTTTCAAAATTCAAAAATATGAAATAAATAAAGAGCATGTTAATTATATTTAAATTCCAAAGAAACACTCATTTTTGTTTATCATGGGTAAGGATACTATTGCTAACCTAATAACCTCTATACGCAATGCTGACATGACTAGAAAAGAAATGGTTCGAATACCATCTACTAACATCACTGAAAACATTGTGAAAATACTTTTACGAGAAGGTTTTATTGAAAACGTAAGGAAACATTTTAAAAACAACCACAATTTTTTGGTTTTAACCCTACGACATAAAAGGAATAGGAAAGGACCATTTAAAAGTTTTTTAAATTTAAAACAAATCAGTAGACCTGGTCTACGAATCTATTCTAACTATCAAAAAATTCCTAGAATTTTAGGAGGGATGGGGGTTGTAATTCTTTCCACTTCTCGGGGTATAATGACAGACCGAGAGGCTCGACTAGAAAAAATGGGCGGAGAAATTTTGTGTTATATATGGTAATCTATATAATATGCGAATTTTATACAAAACTTCCCTATCTCTTTTTTGTAACAAAAAAAAGAGAGGATTTTCTAATATGATATAAGTCTTGCTTCATTAGTTGATACTTCAAGGGTTTTCACCAAAAATGAAAGAACAAAAATAACGTGATGAAGGGTTAATTACAGAACCCCGGATATGTTCTGGGTTCGTTCTCGTTTAGATAATAGAGATAGAATTATAGATTTTTTTAGGACCGATTCAACATAGTAGTATACATATACGAGCCCGGAATAGTGTTAAAATAAAAGTAAATTTTTATGATTCAACCATAGAACGTATAGTTTTATAAACTACAAAACAAAGATGCAAATCATTTTTTTGGTTTTCAATTTCAATATTTTAAGTTTTGTAAGGATACACTTCTAAATTCAAAATTTCAAGAAACTTATTTTCTTCAAATAGGTAGATTCGCAATTAAAGTAAGGAATGACAGACAAATATGAAAATAAGAGCCTCCATTCGTAAAATTTGTGAAAAATGTCGACTGATCCGTAGACGGAAACGAATTCTAGTAATTTGTTCCAACCCGAGACATAAACAAAGACAAGGATAATCTTTCTCTAAAAAACGAAAAAAAAAAAAAGATCTGTTTTAACATGAAATGGATATATCCATATATCTCTGATTTTTAGTTATGAGATGATAAAATATGTCAAAACCCATACCAAGAAGTGGTTTACGTAGAAATGGACGTATTGGTTTACGTAAAAGTACGCATAAAATACCAAAGGGAGTTATTCATGTTCAAGCAAGTTTCAACAATACAATTGTGACTGTTACGGATGTACGGGGTCGAGTAATTTCTTGGTCCTCCGCCGGTACTTGTGGATTCAAAGGTACAAGAAGGGGGACGCCATTTGCGGCTCAAACCGCAGCAGGAACTGCTATTCGGACAGTAGTGGATCAAGGTATGCAACGAGCAGAAGTCATGATAAAAGGCCCCGGTCTCGGACGAGATGCAGCATTAAGAGCGATTCGTCGAAGCGGTATACTATTAAGTTATATATGTGATGTAACTCCTATGCCCCATAATGGCTGTAGGCCCCCTAAAAAAAGACGTGTGTAAAAATAACCATTAACTCAATTTCAAGAGAAATAAACAATTCAATAATTTGATCAAATAATATTACTATGGTTCGAGAGAAAATAAGAGTATCTACTCGGACACTAAAGTGGAAATGTCTTGAATCAAGAGCAGACAGTAAACGTCTTTATTACGGACGCTTTATTCTGTCTCCACTTATGAAAGGTCAAGCAGATACAATAGGTATTGCGATGCGAAAAGCTTTGCTTGGCGAAATAGAAGGAACATGTATCACACGTGCAAAATCTGAAAAAATACCACATGAATACTCTACCCTAATAGGTATGCAAGAATCAATCCATGAAATTTTAATGAATTTGAAAGAAATTGTATTGCGAAGTAATCTGTATGGAAGTGGTGGCGCGTATATTTATGTCAAGGGTCCTGGATATGTAACGGCTCAAGATATCATCTTACCACCTTCTGTGGAAATCATTGATAATACGCAATATATAGCTAAACTAACAGAACCAATCCATTTTTGTATTGAATTACAAATAGAGAGAAATCGAGGATATCGTATACAAACCCCAAATAACTTTCAAGACGGAAGTTATTCTATAGACGCTGTATTCATGCCTGTTCGAAATGCGAATCATAGCATTCATTCTTATGTCAATGGGAATGAAAAACAAGAAATACTTTTTCTCGAAATATGGACAAATGGAAGTTTAACTCCTAAAGAAGCACTTCATGAAGCCTCTCGGAATTTGATTGATTTATTTATTCCTTTTTTACATGCGGAAGAAGAAAATTTCCATTTGACCAACAATCAACACAAAATGACTTTACCCATTTTTACTTTTCATGATAGATTGGCTAAACTAAGGAAAAATAAAAAAGAAATAGCATTCAAATCCATTTTTATTGACCAATCAGAATTGCCTCCTAGGATCTATAATTGCCTCAAAAGATCCAATATACATACATTATTAGACCTTTTGAATAATAATCCAGACGAGCTTATGAAAATGAAAAATTTTAGCATAGAAGACATAAACCATATATTAAACATTCTAGA